CCATAGGATCAATTATAACAAGTCACACACTCATTTTCCAAAAATACCGAAACAAAAAAAGTCCACGATCGAACTACCAAAATCTTTTATTTAGAAATCAAAATTTTCAGATTAGTAGTATCTGGCAAAATCTCATATAATACCTAATTCCTAGGAATCCCATCCAATAAAACAGAAGAGTTATAAATTTCCAAAATAATACATAAGAATACAGCAAATAGAGCCATTGCAACTCCCATAAGTGGTGTAGTACCCCAACCTGGAGCTACTTTACCATATTCTGAATTCAAGGGTTTCAAGAAATTCCCTACAGTAGTTCGTTTTGGTCCAGATCTAGAACTATCTTCAAAAGTTTGCGTAGCCATAAATTCTATTTTATTAAAAAATAATTGGTTAAGACCTGTTGACTTTGTATACTATTCTGTTGTATTTCTAAATAAATGATCTTTATAGTAGATCCATTCTGGAAATTATTAAAAAATGGAAACAGGAACTCTAGTCGCGATCTTTATATCTGGTTTACTTGTAAGCTTTACTGGGTACGCCTTATATACCGCTTTTGGGCAACCCTCTCAACAACTAAGAGATCCATTCGAAGAACATGGGGATTAGTTGAAGTAATTGAAGTAATGAGTTTCCCTTATTGGTAGACTCATTACTTCAATTAAATTGTTTCAAGATTTATTTCATTTTTTTATTTTAGTTGGAACCTTAGGTGGTTCTCGAAAAAAGATAGCGAAAAAGATTATCCCTAAAGTCGAGACTAAAAGGAATGTATAAACCAATGCTTCCATAGATTCGATTGTGATTTACAATTATAGCTTCCACACCTATTCATTTGAGATCATTTAATAAAATAAAGAAAAAGAATCAAAGAAAAGATGATGATTCAAATAAAGATTCCTTTTTCTTGTTTGTATCCCATAAAAAAAAAGAGGAAAGAAATATACCACAATAATGCTGTATCAGACAGTTTGTCTCTTTGTAGTTGGATCTCCAAGTTTTTGGAATGTTCCAAATTCCACTTGAGCATCCAAATCTGGATCAATACCAGCAAAAACATCTCTGAACAAGGTTCTAGCGCCATGCCAAATGTGTCCGAAAAAGAAAAGCAAGGCGAATGTGGCATGTCCAAAAGTAAACCAGCCCCTTGGACTACTACGAAAAACACCGTCAGATTTCAAAGTAGCTCGATCTAATTCAAAAATCTCACCTAATTGGGCGCGTCGAGCATATTTTTTAACAGTAGCAGGATCTGAATAACTTAATCCATTAAGTTCACCACCATAGAACTCAACAGTTACACCTACTTGTTCAACACTATATTTAGATTCTGCCCTTCTAAAAGGAACATCGGCTCTAACAATCCCGTCTTCATCTACCAAAACTACCGGAAATGTTTCAAAAAAGGTAGGCATACGACGTACAAAAAGTTCCCGACCTTCTTTATCTCTAAAAACGGGGTGTCCTAACCATCCAACCGCTATTCCATCTCCGTTATCCATTGAACCTGCTCTAAATAATCCCCCTTTTGCCGGATTATTACCAATGTAATCATAAAAAGCTAATTTCTCAGGAATTTTAGACCAAGCTTCTGATAAACTTAGATTTTCGCTTAGCCCGGCGCTAACTCTTCGAGATATTTCTTGTTGAAAGTATCCCTGATCCCATTGATAACGAGTAGGACCAAATAATTCAATTGGGGTAGTTGCTGAACCATACCACATAGTTCCTGCAACAACAAAAGCTGCAAAAAAGACAGCCGCAATACTACTGGAAAGTACAGTTTCAATATTCCCCATACGTAATCCTTTGTATAGACGTTGAGGCGGACGAACACTCAGATGGAATAAGCCTGCTAATATACCTAATGTACCCGCAGCAATATGATGAGAGGCTATTCCTCCTGGAACAAAAGGATCAAAACCTTCCACACCCCAAGCTGGATTGACAGCTTGTACTTTTCCAGTTAGTCCATAAGGATCGGACACCCATATTCCAGGACCATACAAACCTGTTACATGGAATGCGCCAAAACCAAAACAAGCTAGACCTGAAAGAAATAAATGAATTCCAAAAATCTTGGGCAAATCCAAGGAAGGTTTTCCTGTACGTTCATCACAAAATACTTCTAAGTCCCAATATACCCAATGCCAGATAGCTGCCAAGAAGCACAAACCAGAAAATACTATATGTGCCGCTGCAACACCTTCATAACTCCAAATACCTGGATTCGTTACAGTTCCTCCTGAAATATTCCAACCGCCCCACGAATTGGTTATTCCTAAACGAGTCATGAAAGGTATAACGAACATACCCTGTCTCCACATTGGATCAAGAACAGGATCAGAGGGATCAAAAACCGCTAATTCGTATAAAGCCATTGAACCAGCCCAACCAGCAACTAGAGCTGTGTGCATTATATGAACAGAAAGCAATCGACCGGGATCATTCAATACGACAGTATGAACACGATACCAAGGTAAACCCATGGAAATACCCCTTTATCAAAGAGAAATAGAAACTTGATTTTATCGCATTAAACTAAGAAGACTATATACTTTGTACCTAATACTGTGTACCTAAACTTTTTTTCAGTGGATTCTGTGGTTTATTTTTATTTCATCTTATTCAAAAGAAAAATAAGTAAACAACTCTGTTCGTAAGAACAAAGAGAAGCAGATCTATTCTATACCCGATAAGTACCAATACGCAACGGGAAGATTGCATTATTGGAGAATAAATGGATACTTTTTGATCATTCCAATGATCAATTCCTTGGTTACAGTTTTTTTGAATACATTCTGGATTACTCTATCAAAAAACTATTCCATGTATCAAATAAAAGAAAAAGGAATGAAGACAAGAAATCGTGGATTTTCACCTTTCTTTATTCAAGAATATATTCTTTATTAAAAAATATATGAATATGAAAAAGTAAAATAATGAGTATGAAATGAATATAAAATTCGAATCAGAGTCAATCAAATAAGTATTTCAAAAAATTGTTTTTTTGTCATGTATCCATGGTGAATTACCGGTAGAAGGTTCCATCGGAATAATTATTAAAGGCACCTCGCTGTCAAAAAAAAAAAAAGAAAAGGAAATGGGAGAGAAAATTACTTTGAAAAAATTAATCAATTATCTAGCAACAATTCAAAAAATAATTTTTTGAATTATTTTGCAAATCCAAGAGATTCTTATGGAAATTCTAATGGAAATCCACATTAAAATTATCCTTTTTCTTTGTTCTTTTCTATGGATTTTAGAGATTCTTATACAGAATGAGAATTTTGATACAATAAAGATGTTCACTCTGTTGAACATGATTATCAAAAGAAAGTTCTCTGATTTCATTAAATATGATTTTATGAAAAAAAAAAATAAGAAATAGAGAAATTGAAGAATGGGAAGAAGAGCAAGAATCGTGCTTGGGAATATTATAGTAGCAAAAGCCATTGGAATCGATATTTAATATATTGGATAATTTGCTTTATTATTGATTGACCCTAGTCGGAAAAAAGAATAACTGAAAGGTTTGAAGATTTATGCCGATCGGAACACCAAAAGTGCCTGTAATTCGTTCTGAGAAGACAGTTTTCGTTGAACTATTTCAGGAAAAAAGAATCCTTTTCTTTTTCTATGCAGAAATATAGAATTCCCTTTTGTGAATGAGCTTATTGCTCTCATACTATTCTATTAATGGATCTCGAAGATGAAAATAATATTTAGAAATTCTCACGGTGGAAGGAAGGGCACTATCAGCAATGGCCCTTTATGATACTATGCAAGTTTCAGGTTCTGACGTGTGTACAATGAATCTAGGATTAGCTGCATCAGCGGCATCTTTTATTCTGGTTGGAGGAGCAATTCCTAAACGGGTAGCATTCCCTCACGCTAGGGTTTTCATTCACCAACCTTCTACTTACTGGTTATTTTTGTGGAACTGCAGAGAAAATCCTAATGGAAGCAGAAGAAATGTTTGAACTTTGTAACACAATTGCGAAAATTTATGCACAAAAAACTGGTCAATCTGTAAATATTATACAGAATGATCTGGAAAGAGATACTTTTATGTCCGCAACCGAAACTCAAGATTATCTGTCGATCGCATAGCAAATCAAAAAAGAAAATCCTTAGTGATCTGAGTTCTTTTTCTCAATTATTTCTTTTGAGTATTGAATTAAATAGAAATAATTGATAAAAATAATATTTGGTTAAGATCAATCTAAGCCAAACCATTTTATTCTATATTATAGATATACATAGAATATGCCAACTATTAAACAACTTCTTAGAAACAGAAGACAGCAAAAAAAAAATGTTAAGAAATCTCCCGCTCTTAAAGGATGTCCTCAGCGTCGAGGAACATGTACTAGGGTGTATGTGCGACTCGTTCAGATCATGAGTTCGAACAAATAAGAGAATTTTTCTAGTATCAACGACCAATACTGATAAATAGGATAGTAACAAAAAGGTATATAATATACCTATTAATTCTATAGAATCTCAAATTTATGGTTTTCATTGGTAAAAATCCAATCATTCTCGATTTGAAATAAGAATCAATTCTCCATTGGTAGCAAAAGGTTATCCATTAAGCGGCGGAAAGAGCATTATAGGAAGCATGCTCCTTTTTGAAAGAACGGACTCATAGGGTCAGCTACCTAGCCAACTTTTCTAATTAAATGCCGTCACTGTATGGATAACTCCTAGTGTGAAAAGGGCTATTACTTTCTAATTAATAAGTAGAGCCAAAGAATATGAACTATACAAGTTCATAAAATCGTTTGATTAAATGAAAAAAGAAGCTCCGGTGTATAGAGAGGACCTCACCGTTTGAGAGGTAACCATAGAAACGATGGAACCCACTATTTTTTTTTGAATATAGAAATTGAAGAATGGGAAGAAGAGCAAGAATCGTGGTTGGGAAGGTTATAGTAGCAAAGGCAAGAGGAATCGATATTTGATATATTGGAGTAGTTCGTTTTGTTATTGATTGACCCTAGTCGGAAATTGATTGACCCTAGTCGGGTCAAAAATAACTGAAAAGTTGGAGGATTTATGCCAATCGGAACACCAAAAGTTCCTGTGATTCGTTCTGGGAAAACAGTTTTCGTTACTTTATTTGAACTACTTCAGAAAAAAAGAATGCTTTTTCTATGCAGAAAAATAGAATTCCCTTTGGTGAATCAACTTATTGGTCTCATACTCTTCATGGAGTATAACGAAATTGATCCTGAAAATGAAGATGAAGATGAAAGTAATCCTTGTATTTCTTTACTTATAAACTCGAAGGGTGGAGGCGTACTAGCAGCAATGGCCCTTTATGATACTATGGAATTTTCACGTTATAGCGTGTCCACAATGAATCTAGGATTAGCTGCATCAGCGGCATCTTTGATTCTGGTCGGAGGAACAATTCGTACACGGCTAACATTCCCTCACGCTAGGGTTTTGATTCACCAACCTTCTACTGGCTATTTTTGTGGAAATGCAGACGAAATCCTAGTAGAAGCAGAAGAAATGTGTGAACTTCGTAACGAAATTGCAGAAATTTATGCACAAAATACTGGTCAACCTATAAATGTTATACAGAATGATCTGGAAAGAGATACTTTTATGTCCGCAACCGAAGCTCAAGATTATGGTATTATCGATCATATAGTAACAAATCGATATCATGTAGATTAGATAGTAAAATAATTAAAAAAAATCTTTTTCTTTGATGATCTGAGTTTTTTTTCTCAATTGATAGGAGAATGGGATATCATTCAATTTTTTTCTATCCTATACAAGAACTTTTTGTTTTTGTATAGGATACATCAAAATTTTTTGGTATCCTAAATATAGGATATTCAAGTTGGTGAATTGAAAAAAAATGAACTTTTTTTTTCAGTCAAAATTCGATCAGAGGAAATTTATGAATGTTATATCATCTTCCATTAGAGCATATAATGTGTTATTTGAGATATCTGCTGTAGAAGTAGGCCAACATCTCTATTGGCAAATAGGAGGTTTACAAATCCATGCCCAAGTACTTATCACTTCTTGGATCGTAATTGGAATTTTGTTAGTGTCAGTCATCATAGCTGTTCGGAATCCACAAACCATTCCAACAGATGGTCAGAATTTTTTTGAATATATTCTCGAATTTATTCGAGATTTAAGCAAAACTCAAATTGGAGACGAATATGGTCCTTGGGTTCCCTTTATAGGAACAATGTTCCTATTTATTTTTGTTTCTAATTGGTCAGGTGCTCTTTTCCCTTGGAAAATTATCGAGTTACCTCATGGAGAGTTAGCCGCCCCCACGAATGATATAAATACTACGGTTGCTTTAGCTTTACTCACGTCAGTAGCATATTTTTATGCGGGTCTTAGCAAAAGAGGATTGAGTTATTTCGAGAAATATATTAATCCAACTCCAATCCTTTTACCAATTAATATTCTAGAAGATTTTACAAAACCTTTATCTTTGAGTTTTCGACTTTTTGGAAATATATTAGCTGATGAATTGGTAGTTGTTGTTCTTGTTTCTTTAGTCCCTTTAATAATTCCTATACCTGTCATGTTGCTTGGATTATTTACAAGTGGTATTCAAGCTCTTATTTTTGCAACTTTAGCAGCAGCTTATATAGGAGAATCCATGGAGGGTCATCATTAATTCGTCGAAATAGTCTTTTTTTTAGCTTAGCTTATCCTAATTCCTTTTTGATTCAAGAAAATCTGTTTGCTTGGTTTGAGAATTTAATTATAGAATATACTATAATATAGTATATAGAAAATAATATAGTATATAGAAAAATATAGGAAGATAAAGCACGATTTAAACATAGGAGAGAGGAGATGGACGATATTTTTGAAGTCTAATTTGTAATAAAAAGGTTACGCTAAAAGTATTTTATTGAATTTTAAAAAGTCCAGTCATTTTTTTATTTGTTTTGAAGAATTTTTATGGAATTCGAATGAGTTCATATTCAATATGGACTGTTTATGTAAGAACAGTTTTTTTATGCAATATGAGATGTTCACTAGCTAAATAACACTATTTATTATTATATATATATATAATATAATATAATAAATTATTTCTAAAAAAATAGATTAGAAAATAAATGGTCTGTTTCGTCTGTGATTTTTTTGTATTAAAAAAAAAAACAGATGAACTAAACGATCTCGAAGAAAGAGTGAAAAATTTGAAATGAAAGAGTGGTTGGAAAGGTATAGAAAAATTAAGACTTTATTCAAAAAATTCCATCATAAATAGAAAAGAAAAAGGAAATATCGAAAAAGTTCTGACAATTCATAAATATTAATTATTTCAATTCGTATCGTAGTTTTGAGTTATTTCGACTAATAGATTTACCTATTTTAAAATAGGTAATAATTCTTTGGTTTTTTGTATCATTAACCTTTTCCTTTTTTTAGTGCGAGGAACTTACTATGAATCCACTGATTTCTGCTGCTTCCGTTATTGCTGCTGGATTGGCTGTGGGACTTGCTTCTATTGGACCTGGGATTGGTCAAGGCACTGCTGCAGGTCAAGCTTTAGAAGGTATTGCAAGACAACCAGAAGCAGAGGGTAAAATACGAGGCACTTTATTGCTTAGTCTAGCTTTTATGGAAGCTTTAACAATTTATGGACTAGTTGTGGCATTAGCGCTTTTATTTGCAAATCCTTTTGTTTAATCCTAGTAATAGCAAAAAAAAGTCACTTAGATTATCTATTTTTTGGTATTTTGAAAACTTTAAACTGTGCTTTTTTTTTCTTCGAATTATATCAATAATTTTTTGAATTTACTTTATATATATATATAAAGTAATTTATAGAAAATTATTTGTATTTTTTGAACCTTTATCTCATAAAGGACTGATTTAAGGATGAGAGATTTCCAGATCGACTCGCCTGTTCTTAGCTTAGTATAAAGCTTAGTATAAAAAAAACTTTTTTCCTTTTTCTTTATTTAGGAAAGATCTCAAAGGATGAGAGATAATTCATTATTCAAATGAATTAATCTTTAAAGAGATTAAGATATTCCCTAAAAAAAGAGAAATCGATCAAAAAAGGATGAGTGAAGTGATAGAAAAAGAACCTTCTTGTTTGTTAGTCCTATCTATAAGAGGAGAACATATGAAAAATGTAACCGATTCTTTTATTTTCTTGGGTCACTGGCCATTCGCCAGGAGTTTCGGGTTTAATACCGATATTTTAGCAACAAATCTAATAAATCTAATTGTAGTGATTGGTATATTGGTTTTTTTTGGAAAGGGAGTGTGTGCGAGTTGTTTATTTCGAAAAAATGTTGGATTTATCCGGCTTCACTTCCTTTTATTTTTTTCTTTTTTTTAAAGGAAAGGGGTGTACGATCTCGACGAATTACTTTTGAATAAAATCAGAAATCATATGTAAGAACTATAGCATTTCGTTATTTTTTGGTGAAATAACTTTGATTCTCTATCAAAACCAATCAAAATAAATTGAGATCTTTAACATGGTTAAAGCTAAACTGCTTGAAGTACAGGCAAAATGGTACTCTTTCTACGACTACGTTAGCCACGACTACGTTAGTATCCAAATGGTTGAAAAATGCATACTTGAGAATTTTTTTGATATAGAACACTCATATCGATAAAAATATTTGAACCATTTACTGGAAAAAAAAGAGGTCCATACCTTACCTTCTTTTTTATCCAATGCCGAATTGACGACCTACTGTATAAAAAAAAAGAAATTTTTTGGATTAAAAAAAAAAAGATAAATTTTAATTTTCAATTTGCTTTTTTATTTTTTATTTATTTAATGAAATCTTTTTGAATTGAATTCAAAAAAATAAAGAAAAAACAAGTACGAATAAAGAAACAACTTTGCTGACAATAATTTATAGATTTTTATCTGGTCAGAAGAGTCCTTTTATATATTCAGGTCTTTTATAAGTTTCAATATGGTCGAATATAGCCAGAAAAGAGAGGATAGGCTCATTAGATTCAAGAAAGAATATGTGAATATTCATAAATAATTATAATTGAGCGTGAGAGCCAAATGAATTGAAAGATTCATGTTTGGTTTGGGAAGAGATCATGAAAGTTTTGAATTTCATGCTAAGATAATCTACTTTCATTAAATGATTTATTAGATAATCGAAAACAGAGGATTTTGAACACTCTTCGTAATTCAGAAGAATTACGTAAAGCAGCCATTGAGCAGCTCGAAAAAGCTCAAATTCGTTTCCGGAAAGTAGAACAGGAAGCGAATGAGTATCGGCAGAATGAATATTCTGATCTGGAACGAGAAAAACAAAATCTCATTAAAATTGGTTATGAGAAGTTGAAACAATTTGAAAAAAATAAGAACGAAAGCCTTTGTTTTGAACAAGAAAGAGCAATAAACCAAGTCCGACAACGAATTTTGCAACAAGTCTTACAAAGAGCACTGGGAACTATAAAAAGTTCTTTAAATAGTGAGTTACATTCTCGTACGATCCGTGCTAATATTGCCATTCTCGGTGCCATAGAATGGCAGAAATAATATAACTGATTAGTCCTTCAACTTTTACTTTAGTTTTAAACTTAGGCACTACCTTTTTTTCTTTGCTTTTGAAAAAGAATAAAGAAAGACTTATGGGAACCTTTCGAGCTGACGAAATTAGTAATATTATCCGTGAACGTATTGAACAATATAATAGAGAAGTCAAGATTGTGAATACTGGTACTGTACTTCAAGTAGGTGATGGTATTGCTCGTATTTATGGTCTTAATGAAGTCATGGCAGGTGAATTAGTAGAATTTGAAGAGGGTACAAAAGGTATTGCTCTGAATTTGGAATCCAAAAATGTTGGCGTTGTATTAATGGGTGATGGTTTGATGATAAAAGAGAGAAGTTCTGTAAAAGCAACAGGAAGAATTGCTCAGATACCTGTTAGTGAAGCTTATTTAGGTCGTGTTATAAATGCCTTAGCTCAACCAATTGATGGAAGAGGCCCAATTGCATCTTCTGAAT